AAATGAATTCTCAACCATTTGACTCCTTATTACCCAAGGTGTTAGTCGTACACCTGAAAGATATCCCATAAAATATAAAGAATGATTGGATAATTCATTTATATGAATCCTACTCGGTTGAGACCATAAGTGAAAATGGCATTGCCAGAAATTTATAAGGTAATATTTCCATTTCTTCATCAGTAAATTGGTACACCTTGAAGCCATAATAGATTTTCCTTGATACCTAACATAATGTATCAAGGGTTCCTTGAAGAACCAGAGGGGCAGGGTCCTTTGAGAATCATTACGAGGTGCCACTACAAGACGCTTTATTTTTGCATAAAAATGTGTTCTCTCAAGAAAGGCTAGGAAAGATATTGACCGTAAATGAGAGGATTGTTTACGAATAAAAACGAATATGGATTCGGATTCATATACATGAGAATTATACAAGAACAAGAATAATCTTTTATTTTCAATGGAAATGCATTTCTTTGGAGTAATAGGACTATTGCTGTTATGATGCTCGTATAAAAAGCATCGCAATAGATGTAAAGAAGGAGCATCTCGTACCCGGGTACGAAGAGTTTGAAGCAAGATTTCCAGATGTATGGGGTAGGGTATTAGTATATCTGACACATAAGATAAATGTGTCAATTTGTCCTCTAAAAAGGGAAATATTGAATGAATAGATCGTAAATTCTGATATTTTGCTAGTTTTTCTAGAGAAGATACTAATCGCGTCGAGAATGCAATTTCCATGATTCCTGCAAAACCCTCTAGTATCGTTTGAGAATAAAAACTCCTGTTGGGCCCAACGAACCTAGAATAATTAACCGAAGTTATTAAATGATTCTGTTGATGCAGTCGAGTAATTAAGCGTTTGACAATTAGTGAACTAAATTTATTGTCATTGTCATAACCTAAATTTTCCGTGGGTTCATAAAAAATAGAACTATTCAAACCATGATCATGAGCAAGTGCATAGATATATTCCCGAAAAAGAAGTGGATATAGGAAACACTGTTTCCGGTATCTATCTATTTCTAAATAACCTTGCAATTCGTATTGCAATTTATCCATTTGAAATAAAATTTGAACCGCATGGGGTATACGATTTCTTGGGTTATAGTTATAAAATAATACATAGTGCGATATGGTCCTATCGAGGTATACCATAAAAACGGATACCCCGGAGACAAGACGTCTAATCAACGCATCCTCTCTTTTATTTTTCCATCCGACTGGTTCGTTTGGGTATAGTTACAAGAGATTGTGTATTAGAAATCCTTTATTTTTGCAACCTGATCGCTCTTCTGACTTTGGAATTAATTAAATTTTTTATCAGTACACTGTTTCTTATACACATTCGGTTACACTCCAGTAACTAATGGAGTGTAGTGCAGTGAATAGTTAGGATTTTTTTTAAAGGAATCAATGATTCACTCGTAGGAGAGCCCTTTCCCGACTCAGGCACTAATATATTTTTAACGTCTAATTAGATCGGGTATTCGTTCGAATTCAGATAAGAACGGAAGCTCGTTGCTTTTGGTTTTTCCTTATAATTGGAGCCATATAGCTCTATCCATTTATTCACTTGACCCAACTATGAATGAATTAGTAACTTGAATTAGTAACTGGTCCAACTAAGAATCAAAAGAACATTTTTACCGATCTGATATGACCAGATAAGAATGAAGCATTCTCGGTGTTATCCATTGATACGACATGCTGTTTTTTCCATTCATTCCATTACCTTTCAGGATCAGTCGTGGTCTTACAAACTCTACCTATGGTATAGACGAATCCGCTTCATCCAAATGTGTAAAAGATCATAGCCGCACTTAAAAGCCGAGTACTCTACCGTTGAGTTAGCAACCCAGATAAGGATAAATATGATGAGTAGATACGATCGGAAAAAAATGAAGAGATTTGATTACCTGAACCAGTCAAGTCAAAACATTTAACTAACATAAGAATAACAGCTTTAGAAGAAAAAAAGACTTCCTCTATAACAGACGACACATCAAACCAATCAATCCTTTGATTCAAGTAAAAGACCAAACCTATAAGACCACAAGAATGGATCCATTTATGTATGATCGAATTCTATTGTATTCTATTCGTTCGAGACACCATTGTCAATACAAATGACATATTTCGAAAAAAATAWAATAGATATACTAAATATAATAGATATAGATATAAATAAAGCCTTGTGTTAGATTGGCACTATAAGAATATAAAAAATGAAAATGAAGTAAAGTAAAGAAGAAGTAGAAAAAATACCGTGTTTATTAGCTAGAGGCCCAATATTGAATCTATTGCTTTATTTTTTGAGGGAGTCCCGAGGAAAACCACCTGATTAATAGTAATTAGTAATCCCCAAATTTCATGGATTTCAGTTATTAGATATAATCCTTTTATATCCCTCTCATCTCTCATATCTGATATAAAAAGACAAAGAAATTCTTTGTAATTATTTGTCCTTACACATTATGTGTAATCATAGAAGTATGAATTAAGTATGAATAGGTATTCATATAGCAAGAGAATGGCGTATAAACTGTTAGAAAAAAGTGGAACTAGCTACTATACCGATAGTAACCATTCATTATTCATTTTGTTTGATTAACTCGAAGTTCCCTAAATACGTCTGCCTTTTTTGAAATATCATGAACAGTTTCCGTGGGTTGAGCTCCTTTTTCCAGCAAATCTAGAATAGCAGGAACATTTAAATAAGTTTGATTTTTTATCGGGTCATAAAAGCCCACTTTCTGAAGATCTCTCCCCTCTCTTCGGGATCTAACATCAATTGCAATGATTCGATAGGTAGCTCATTGGGATAGATGGATGTGAAATACCCCCCCCCTGGAAACGTATAGGAAGTTTTCTCCTCATACGGCTCGAAAAAGAATGATTCCAATTTATGGATAGAAATCAATAGCAAACGGATCCATTAAATCATCAATTAAATTATGATTGGAGTCGTCTTTTTTTGTTCTTCCTTACCAAGAAAAAGGTCTCATTTATCCTCACAACTCAAGTTGTGTAATTCTCAAAGGAATCAAAAAGAAATCCTTAAATAAAAATTTATTGAGCGGTCTATAACATTATTATCTAATCCACTTGATTGAGACAATAGTAAAAAATGGTGTTTTCTTGTTTTGTAATCACTTATCTTTGAATCGTTAGGTTTAGACATTACTTCGGTGGATCTTTAATCTTCCGGAAGGGCAGCAACATACCTTTTGGCTATTTCTTTCTTTACGTCGAAGAATCATACGAACGATTTAATTAATTCTCCACCCCTTTATCATCAAAATAGAAATAGTTTCACCAATTAGAACAAACTATTTGAAACTCGGTCCAATTGGACCTTTTCTATATCAAAGATATACTTACGAAGTCGTTCCAAATTATTGATTGGCACTAACCCTAGATCCTGCCTCTGATAATCATTTATTCTCGAGCTTCATCATGTACTATTTACATTACAACCCAACATCGTGGAGTAATAGTGAAAGAGAACAAAATATGTCGAGCGAAGAGCATCCTCATTGAAGATGATGGATATAAAAATCCACAGCCGATCATGTCATTCAAGTCGCACGTTGCCTTCTACCACATCGTTTCAAACGAAGTTTTACCATAACAAGCATTCCATTCCTATAATTCGGAATCGATACGGGATTGATTCAATATGGAATTCAATCATGAATAGTCATTGTAATTGTTTCAATTAATGGAATTATATTCCTTATTTTTTTATTTTTATTGATCTGGTATTCTTTTTTTATATTTTTATATTCTCATATGTATATCTATCAAGTATCCAGTTTACCCCAGATTCTGGGGTATGAATGAAATACATTTATTTCATCATTTTAATTTATAAGAAAGACGAGTAAACAAGAAGTTAGTTAACAACTTAATGATCCTACTAGCATGAAAGTAAATTTCATTCCTTAAATCATAAACTGTCTAAACAACGTCTAAACTACATAAATAGGACGAGAAACAAAATAGAAAAAATTGAATTTATTTTTCTTTGTTTATGAGCGTCAAAGATAATAATGAATTTACAAATAAATAATAAATAATGTAAAAAAATGAATAGAATATATAAATATAGAACAAAAAAGTAAATATTTGGCAGGTGAAGGTCTTCCATTCATTCTTTCATCTAATTGATAAAATCAGAATCAAAGAAGTATGATCCTTTGGTATCCATTGGGTAATTATATTATTATTATTCATCAGTTCATTAGAACTAGAACCTAATCCAAAAAAATTGGATACAATGCAGCTATTCCATATTTAACTTGATTCTTTGTTGATTAAACCGGGAATAGCCACAAATATACAAATTGATACCGTTCATAACCGATCAGCGCATATCTAAAAAAAACGCCATCTGTATTATGAATAATACATACCCGATCAAACAACAAAAAAAGGATCCTCTTTTCTTATATAAACATAAACAGTATATATAAACAGTATAAGCTGCGTTCTATACCAGTACCAGATACGTATAAGTGCACAAAAAAATAGGTGCGGACCCATTTTGGATTCCCATTTTTTATTTTAGTTAAGTCTTAGTAACTGGTTAGTCCAGTCTTAGTAACTGGAATCCCATTGCTGAAATTGGTACCACAAACCCCGATTAGAAAAAAATGAATTAGCAATTGGTATAATTTTTACATGAAAATACGATTACCATATCCGCTTTAGCATTAATTATAAGTTCTAAGATCTAAGATAGAATAGGTTTCTTTCTTTCACTTCACATTTCGACTAAGAATGAATGAATAGTGCAGTGTAGGAATAAGAATTTGATGGATATAAGCATAAAAGGAAAAAATATCTATGGTTATGCCCTGCCTATATCGCAATCATGTATTTTTAATACGTGTATCAGTCATTGAAAGTGGATTCCGTTTCCTACAAATGGAATAGAACAGTAAAGTCTAATTCATAAAATCTAATTCAGAAAATAAGCATTAAAAAGGAAA